GCTAGCGTAGCTTAATTAAAGCATAACACTGAAGATGTTAAGATGGGCCCTAGAAAGCTCCGCAAGCACAAAGGCTTGGTCCTGACTTTACTATCAACTTTAGCTAAACTTACACATGCAAGTATCCGCACCCCTGTGAGAATGCCCTACAGTTCCCTGCCCGGGAACAAGGAGCTGGTATCAGGCACATTAAATTAGCCCACGACACCTTGCTTAGCCACACCCCCCAAGGGAACTCAGCAGTGATAAACATTAAGCCATAAGTGAAAACTTGACTTAGTCAAAGCTAAGAGGGCCGGTAAAACTCGTGCCAGCCACCGCGGTTATACGAGAGGCCCAAGTTGATGGCCCCCGGCGTAAAGAGTGGTTAAGATAAACTATATACTAAAGCCGAATATCCTCAAAGCTGTTATACGCACCCGAGGATAAGAAGTACAATCACGAAAGTGGCTTTACACCACCTGAACCCACGAAAGCTACGGTACAAACTGGGATTAGATACCCCACTATGCCTAGCCCTAAACATCGATAGCACCTTACACCCGCTATCCGCCCGGGAACTACGAGCATCAGCTTGAAACCCAAAGGACTTGGCGGTGCTTTAGATCCACCTAGAGGAGCCTGTTCTAGAACCGATAACCCCCGTTAAACCTCACCCTTCCTTGTTTTCCCCGCCTATATACCGCCGTCGTCAGCTTACCCTGTGAAGGTCCTATAGTAAGCAAAATTGGCACAGCCCAAAACGTCAGGTCGAGGTGTAGCGTATGGAAGGGGAAGAAATGGGCTACATTCCCTAATGCAGTGAATACGAACGATGCACTGAAATGTACATCTAAAGGAGGATTTAGCAGTAAGCAGGAAATAGAGTGTCCCGCTGAAATTGGCCCTGAAGCGCGCACACACCGCCCGTCACTCTCCCCAAGCCTAAAAATGCAAATAACTAAAACCCTATAATCGCAAAGGGGAGGCAAGTCGTAACATGGTAAGTGTACCGGAAGGTGTACTTGGAAAAATCAGAGTGTAGCTAAGACAGAAAAGCATCTCCCTTACACTGAGAAGTCATCCGTGCAAATCGGATCACCCTGACGCCCAACAGCTAGCCCCCACTACCAAAAACAACAAACCATTATTAATACCCCCAAATACACCAACATTTTAATTAAACAAACCATTTTTCCCCCTTAGTATGGGCGACAGAAAAGGGACTGTGGCGCAATAGAGAAAGTACCGCAAGGGAACGCTGAAAGAGAAATGAAATAACCCAGTAAAGCCTAAAGAAGCAGAGATTTAAGCTCGTACCTTTTGCATCATGATTTAGCTAGAAAACCCCAAGCAAAGAGAACTTTAGTTTGACTCCCCGAAACTAAGTGAGCTACTCCAAGACAGCCTATTAATAGGGCACACCCGTCTCTGTGGCAAAAGAGTGGGAAGAGCTTTGAGTAGAGGTGACAGACCTACCGAACCTAGTTATAGCTGGTTGCCTGAGAATTGGATAGAAGTTCAGCCTCCCGGCTTCTTTCTTCACCTCCGTCTTGACCCCTCCTGACACCCAAAGAAACCGAGAGAGTTAGTCAAAGGGGGTACAGCTCCTTTGAAACAAGACACAACTTTCCCAGGAGGGTAAAGATCATAAAAACAAAGGTAAAATGTTCTGGTGGGCCTAAAAGCAGCCATCCCTATAGAAAGCGTTAAAGCTCAGACATACCTCTTGCCCCTTCATCCCGATAATTTTATCTTAACCCCCTAATCCTACCAGGCCATCCCATGCAAGCATGGGAGTGATCATGCTAATATGAGTAATAAGAGAGCACACAACTCTCTCCTTGCACACGTGTAGATCGGAACGGACCCCCCACCGAACATTAACGGCCCCAAACAAAGAGGGTACTGAACAACAGACCAAACAACCAGAAGAACATTCAAAATACTACCGTTAACCCCACACTGGTGTGCCCCTTAGGAAAGACTAAAAGAAAGAGAAGGAACTCGGCAAACACATGAAGCCTCGCCTGTTTACCAAAAACATCGCCTCTTGCAAAGCTGAAAAATAAGAGGTCCCGCCTGCCCTGTGACTATAAGTTTAACGGCCGCGGTATTTTGACCGTGCGAAGGTAGCGCAATCACTTGTCTTTTAAATGGAGACCTGTATGAATGGCATAACGAGGGCTTAGCTGTCTCCTCTTTCAAGTCAATGAAATTGATCTCCCCGTGCAGAAGCGGGGATAAAACCATAAGACGAGAAGACCCTATGGAGCTTTAGACACCCAGGCAGATCATGTTAAACACTCCTAAATAAAGGATTAAACCAGATGAACCCTGCCCTAATGTCTTTGGTTGGGGCGACCGCGGGGAAACAAAAAACCCCCACGTGGAATGGGAGTACCCCTCCTACAACTAAGAGCTCCTGCTCTAACAAACAGAATTTCTGACCAATAAGATCCGGCAACGCCGATCAACGGACCGAGTTACCCTAGGGATAACAGCGCAATCCCCTTTTAGAGCCCATATCGACAAGGGGGTTTACGACCTCGATGTTGGATCAGGACATCCTAATGGTGCAGCCGCTATTAAGGGTTCGTTTGTTCAACGATTAAAGTCCTACGTGATCTGAGTTCAGACCGGAGTAATCCAGGTCAGTTTCTATCTATGACATGATCTTTTCTAGTACGAAAGGACCGAAAAGAAGAGGCCCATGCTTAAAGCACGCCTCACCCCCACCTAATGAAAACAACTAAAATAGGCAAAAGGGCATGCCCCTGTGCCGAAGAAAACGGCATGTTAAGGTGGCAGAGCCCGGTTACTGCAAAAGACCTAAGCCCTTTCAACAGAGGTTCAAGTCCTCTCCTTAACTATGATTTCAACACTCATCACCCACATCATTAATCCCCTAGCTTTCATCGTCCCAGTTCTACTAGCCGTTGCTTTCCTAACCCTGCTTGAACGAAAAGTGCTTGGCTACATGCAACTGCGAAAAGGGCCAAACATTGTAGGGCCCTACGGCCTTCTACAACCCATCGCCGACGGGGTAAAACTATTTATTAAAGAACCCGTACGCCCCTCAACCTCCTCCCCCATCCTTTTCCTTCTTACCCCAATGCTAGCCCTCACACTCGCTCTCACCCTGTGAGCTCCAATGCCCCTACCCTACCCAGTAATTGACCTAAACCTAGGTATCTTATTTATCTTAGCCCTATCCAGCCTTGCAGTTTATTCAATCCTAGGCTCAGGCTGAGCATCAAATTCAAAATATGCCCTAATTGGTGCCCTACGGGCCGTAGCCCAAACCATTTCATACGAAGTCAGCCTCGGACTTATCCTCTTAAACGCTATTATCTTCACTGGCGGCTTCACCCTGCAGACCTTCAACATTGCCCAAGAAAGCGTTTGGTTGATTTTACCAGCCTGACCTTTAGCCGCTATATGGTACATTTCAACCCTGGCAGAAACCAATCGAGCACCATTCGACCTAACCGAAGGTGAGTCAGAACTAGTATCAGGCTTCAACGTAGAATATGCAGGGGGCCCCTTTGCCCTATTCTTCCTAGCAGAATATGCCAACATCTTACTTATAAATACACTTTCCGCCACCCTCTTCTTAGGTGCCGCACATATCCCGACGATGCCAGAACTCACCGCAGTCAACCTAATAACTAAAGCCGCCCTCCTTTCAATCGTTTTCCTTTGAGTCCGGGCCTCCTACCCCCGATTCCGGTACGACCAGCTCATACACCTAATTTGAAAAAATTTCCTACCCCTCACACTATCCCTGGTCATTTGGCACCTTTCACTCCCCATTGCATTCGCAGGACTACCCCCTCAACTATAACCCCGGAGTTGTGCCTGAAGCCAAAGGACCACTTTGATAGAGTGAACTATGGGGGTTAAAGTCCCCCCGACTCCTTAGAAAGAAGGGACTCGAACCCTACCTAGAGAGATCAAAACTCTCAGTGCTTCCACTACACCACTTCCTAGTAAAGTCAGCTAATTAAGCTTTTGGGCCCATACCCCAAACATGTTGGTTAAACTCCTTCCTTTACTAATGAACCCGTACATCTTAGCCACCCTGCTATTTGGACTAGGCCTAGGAACCACAATCACCTTTGCCAGCTCTCATTGACTCCTGGCCTGAATAGGACTTGAAATAAATACCCTCGCCATTATTCCACTTATAGCCCAACACCACCACCCACGAGCAGTCGAAGCAACTACTAAATATTTTCTTACCCAAGCCACCGCAGCCGCCATACTACTTTTTGCCAGCACCACCAACGCTTGACTTACCGGACAATGGGACATTCAACAGATATCACACCCCCTTCCTGTCACCCTAATTACCCTTGCCCTTGCATTAAAAATCGGCCTTGCCCCAGTCCATGCCTGACTACCCGAAGTCCTTCAAGGATTAGACCTTACCACAGGCCTCATTCTCTCAACCTGGCAAAAACTTGCCCCTTTCGCCCTACTCCTCCAAATCCAACCGACCAATTCAACCATTTTAATCATCCTAGGGCTTATATCCACCCTAGTTGGGGGCTGAGGAGGTCTTAACCAGACCCAACTACGAAAAATCCTTGCCTACTCCTCAATTGCTCATCTAGGCTGAATGATTCTAGTATTACAGTTTTCCCCCTCTCTCACACTGCTAGCCCTTCTCACGTACTTTATTATAACATTCTCAACATTCCTTGTATTCAAACTAAATAAGTCGACTACCATTAATGCCCTCGCCACCTCCTGGGCAAAAGCCCCCATACTTACATCCCTTGCCCCACTTATTCTCCTCTCACTGGGTGGCCTACCCCCACTAACAGGTTTTATACCAAAATGACTAATCCTCCAAGAACTAGCCAAACAAGGCCTCGCCCCTACAGCCACACTAGCTGCCCTAACTGCCCTCTTAAGCCTATATTTCTATTTACGCCTCACATACGCAATGACCCTAACTATATCCCCCAACAATCTCACCGGGACTACGCCCTGACGCCTCCCCTCCACACAATTAAACCCTACCTCTGGCCATCTCAACCACAGCCACTTTGTCTTTATTGCCCCTTACCCCGGCTGCAGTTGCCCTATTAACCCTCTAAGGGGCTTAGGATAGTACAAGACCAAGGGCCTTCAAAGCCCTAAGCGGGAGTGAAAATCTCCCAGCCCCTGATAAGACTTGCGGGACATTACCCCACATCTTCTGCATGCAAAACAGATACTTTAATTAAGCTAAAGCCTTTCTAGATAGGCAGGCCTCGATCCTGCAAACTCTTAGTTAACAGCTAAGCGCCCAAACCAGCGAGCATCCATCTACCTTTTCCCCGCCTATTAAAAGACTAAAGGCGGGGAAAAGCCCCGGTAGGGGTTAGCCTACTTCTTAAGATTTGCAATCTAATATGTAAAACACCTCGGGGCTTGGTAAGAAGAGGATTCAAACCTCTGTCTATGGGGCTACAATCCACCGCTTAAAACTCAGCCATCCTACCTGTGGCAATCACACGTTGATTTTTCTCGACCAATCACAAAGACATCGGCACCCTCTATCTAGTATTTGGTGCTTGAGCCGGAATAGTGGGTACAGCCCTAAGCCTGCTCATTCGAGCAGAACTAAGCCAACCAGGCGCCCTCCTAGGAGACGACCAAATTTATAATGTAATTGTTACAGCACATGCATTCGTAATAATTTTCTTTATAGTAATACCAATTATGATCGGAGGATTTGGAAACTGACTCGTACCACTAATAATCGGTGCCCCAGACATAGCATTCCCTCGAATGAACAACATGAGTTTTTGACTACTTCCACCATCCTTCCTTCTCCTCCTTGCCTCTTCCGGGGTAGAAGCTGGAGCTGGGACAGGATGAACCGTTTACCCACCCCTAGCAGGAAACTTAGCCCATGCAGGAGCATCCGTCGACCTAACCATTTTTTCTCTCCACTTAGCAGGAATTTCTTCCATCCTCGGAGCTATCAACTTCATTACAACTATCATTAACATGAAGCCCCCTGCCATCTCCCAATATCAGACCCCTCTATTCGTGTGGGCAGTTCTGATTACTGCTGTGCTTCTTCTGCTCTCCCTGCCCGTCCTTGCTGCTGGCATTACAATGCTTCTTACAGACCGAAACCTCAACACCACTTTCTTTGACCCCGCTGGTGGAGGTGATCCAATCCTTTACCAACACCTATTCTGATTTTTCGGCCACCCAGAAGTTTACATTTTAATTCTTCCAGGGTTCGGGATAATCTCTCACATCGTTGCCTACTACTCTGGTAAAAAAGAACCATTTGGCTATATGGGCATGGTGTGAGCCATGATGGCAATCGGCCTTCTAGGATTTATTGTCTGAGCCCATCACATATTTACAGTCGGCATGGATGTAGACACACGAGCCTATTTCACATCTGCCACTATGATTATCGCAATCCCTACTGGCGTTAAAGTCTTTAGCTGACTCGCAACCCTCCATGGAGGCTCAATCAAATGAGAAACCCCACTTCTCTGAGCCCTAGGATTTATTTTCCTGTTTACAGTCGGAGGCCTAACTGGCATCGTCTTAGCTAATTCCTCCCTAGATATCGTCCTGCATGATACATACTACGTAGTAGCTCACTTCCATTACGTCCTCTCAATGGGAGCCGTATTCGCCATTGTTGCTGCTTTCGTCCACTGATTCCCCCTGTTCACAGGATACACCCTCCATAGCACTTGAACAAAAATCCACTTTGGAATTATGTTTGTCGGAGTAAACCTGACCTTCTTCCCCCAACACTTCCTAGGCCTAGCTGGGATACCTCGACGGTACTCAGACTACCCCGATGCATACACTCTGTGAAATACTGTCTCCTCTATTGGATCGCTCATCTCCCTCGTAGCAGTGATTATGTTCCTTTTCATTATCTGAGAAGCATTCGCCGCAAAACGTGAAGTCCTAGCAGTAGAACTTACAACAACTAATGTAGAATGACTACATGGCTGCCCTCCCCCTTACCACACATTCGAGGAACCTGCATTCGTTCAAGTTCAATCAAACTGACGAGAAAGGGAGGAGTTGAACCCCCATAGGTTGGTTTCAAGCCAACCACATAACCGCTCTGTCACTTTCTTCATAAGACACTAGTAAAATAGACATTACACTGCCTTGTCAAGGCAGAATCGTGGGTTAAAACCCCGCGTGTCTTGTACACTTAATGGCACATCCCTCACAGCTAGGCTTTCAAGATGCAGCTTCACCTGTTATAGAAGAACTCCTTCATTTCCACGACCACGCCCTAATAATTGTATTCCTAATTAGCACGCTAGTACTTTACATCATTGTGGCCATGGTCTCCACTAAACTCACCAATAAATACATCCTGGATTCCCAAGAAATTGAAATTATCTGAACCGTCCTTCCAGCAGTTATCCTTATTCTAATTGCCCTCCCCTCCTTACGCATTCTTTACCTAATGGATGAAGTTAACGACCCCCATCTCACAATTAAAGCCATAGGACATCAGTGATATTGAAGCTACGAGTATACAGACTATGAAGACCTCGGATTTGACTCTTACATAATTCCAACACAAGACCTTACCCCCGGACAATTTCGGCTCCTAGAAGCAGACCACCGAATAGTAATCCCAGTGGAATCCCCAATTCGAGTCCTAGTGTCTGCTGAAGACGTTCTCCACTCCTGGGCAGTTCCAGCATTAGGAGTGAAAATAGACGCAGTTCCTGGGCGCCTAAATCAAACAGCCTTCATCGCATCCCGACCAGGAGTCTTTTACGGACAATGCTCTGAAATTTGCGGAGCAAACCATAGTTTTATACCCATCGTAGTAGAAGCAGTGCCCCTGGAACACTTTGAAAATTGATCATCTCTAATACTTGAAGACGCCTCGCTAAGAAGCTAAACAGGGCATAGCGTTAGCCTTTTAAGCTAAAGATTGGTGCCTCCCAACCACCCCTAGCGACATGCCTCAACTCAACCCCGCACCCTGATTTGCCATTTTAGTCTTCTCCTGACTAATTTTCCTAACCATTATTCCCCCTAAAGTGCTAGCTCACACCTTTCCCAATGAACCAACCCTTCAAAGCGCAGAAACTCCTAAAACAGAGCCCTGAAACTGACCATGACACTAAGCTTCTTTGACCAATTTATGAGCCCCACATACTTAGGCATCCCTCTGATAGCCCTAGCCTTAAGCCTCCCTTGAATCCTTTACCCACCCCATCCTCCCGATGAGCTCAACAACCGACTTTTAGCCCTTCAAAACTGATTCATCAATCGATTTACCCAGCAACTTCTCTTACCCCTAAGTCCAGGGGGCCATAAATGAGCTGCTTTATTTACCTCCCTAATATTATTTCTAATTACTCTCAATATGTTAGGGCTTCTTCCTTACACATTCACCCCTACCACACAACTATCCCTCAATATAGGCCTTGCAGTCCCCCTCTGATTGGCAACCGTTATTATTGGTATACGCAACCAACCAACTATCGCACTTGGCCACCTTCTCCCTGAAGGCACCCCCACCCCTCTAATCCCCGTACTGATCATTATCGAAACAATTAGTCTATTCATCCGCCCCCTAGCCCTAGGAGTGCGGCTTACAGCAAACCTAACAGCCGGACATCTTCTGATTCAATTAATCGCAACAGCTGCATTTGTACTTTTACCACTTATGCCTACAGTAGCAATTCTCACAGCGACACTTCTATTCCTACTTACCCTCCTAGAAGTTGCCGTTGCTATGATTCAAGCTTACGTCTTCGTACTTCTCTTAAGCCTTTACCTACAAGAAAACGTCTAATGGCCCATCAAGCACACGCATACCACATAGTTGACCCCAGCCCTTGACCTCTAACAGGTGCTATTGCTGCCTTACTGATAACGTCAGGTCTCGCAATCTGATTCCACTTCCACTCTACAACGCTTATAACCCTCGGGATAGTTCTTCTTCTTCTTACAATATACCAATGATGACGAGACATCGTACGAGAAGGCACATTCCAAGGTCACCACACACCGCCCGTTCAAAAAGGACTCCGATATGGGATGATCCTATTCATTACCTCAGAAGTTTTCTTCTTCCTAGGATTCTTCTGAGCCTTCTACCACGCAAGCCTGGCGCCTACCCCTGAACTAGGGGGCTGCTGGCCCCCCACAGGCATCACAACCCTAGACCCGTTCGAAGTCCCCCTTCTAAACACAGCCGTTCTTCTCGCCTCTGGAGTCACAGTTACCTGAGCCCACCACAGCATCATAGAAGGTGAGCGAAAACAAGCAATTCAATCTTTAACACTTACAATTCTACTAGGCTTCTATTTTACCTTCCTCCAAGCTATAGAGTACTACGAAGCACCATTTACAATTGCAGATGGAGTCTACGGCTCTACATTCTTTGTAGCTACTGGCTTCCACGGACTACATGTTATTATTGGCTCTACATTCCTGGCCATCTGCCTTCTCCGCCAAATTCAATATCATTTTACATCTGAACATCATTTCGGATTCGAAGCAGCTGCCTGATATTGACACTTTGTAGACGTTGTCTGACTATTCCTGTACATCTCCATCTACTGATGAGGATCTTAATCTTTCTAGTATCAAAGCAAGTATAAGTGACTTCCAATCACCAGGTCTTGGTTAAATTCCAAGGAAAGATAATGAACTTAGTTACAACAATTATTACTATTGCCATCCTACTCTCCACCATCCTCGCCATTGTTTCCTTCTGACTTCCTCAAATAAGTCCAGACCACGAAAAGCTCTCCCCCTACGAATGTGGTTTTGACCCACTAGGCAGTGCCCGACTCCCATTCTCCCTTCGATTCTTCCTTGTTGCTATCCTATTCCTTCTATTCGACTTAGAAATTGCCCTTCTTCTGCCCCTCCCCTGAGGAGACCAACTATCATCCCCCTTAACCACATTCCTCTGAGCCTCAACCGTCCTAGCTCTGCTTACTCTAGGCCTAATTTATGAATGAATCCAAGGCGGGCTAGAATGGGCCGAATAGGTTATTAGTTTAAGAAAAACATTTGATTTCGGCTCAAAAACTTGTGGTTAAAGTCCACAATCACCTAATGACCCCCGTTCACTTCACTTTCTCATCGACCTTCCTTCTAGGGTTGACAGGACTAGCCCTCCACCGAACCCATCTTCTCTCTGCTCTCCTATGTTTAGAAGGGATAATACTCTCTTTATTTATTGCACTCTCCCTATGGACCCTTCAACTAGACTCGACTAACTTCTCAGCCTCCCCTATACTACTTCTAGCCTTCTCAGCTTGTGAAGCAAGTGCCGGACTCGCTCTACTAGTAGCTACAGCCCGCACTCACGGATCTGACCGCCTACAAAGCCTAAACCTCCTACAATGCTAAAAATCCTAATTCCTACCTTAATGCTAGTACCAACAATTTGATTTACTCCCACTAAATGACTATGGCCCACCTCCCTTCTCCACAGCCTAGTAATCGCCCTAGCCAGCCTCACCTGACTAAAAAACCTGTCAGAAACAGGATGATCCTCCCTCAACCTCTACATAGCGACAGACCCCCTCTCCACCCCCCTTCTAGTCCTCACCTGCTGGCTTTTACCCCTCATAATTCTTGCAAGCCAAAACCACACAGCCCTGGAACCCATTAATCGACAACGAATATACATCACACTCCTGACATCACTACAAATTTTCCTAATCTTAGCCTTCAGTGCAACCGAAATTATTATATTTTATGTCATATTTGAAGCTACTCTTATCCCAACCCTGATTCTAATTACCCGATGAGGTAATCAAACAGAACGGCTTAATGCAGGGACCTACTTCTTATTCTACACTTTAGCAGGCTCTCTACCACTTCTTGTAGCCCTACTACTCCTACAAAGCAACACAGGCACTCTCTCTCTACTCACCCTTCAATACTCCGACCCTCTATTACTCTCAACCTACGCCGACAAACTGTGATGGTCAGGATGTCTACTGGCCTTTCTAGTAAAAATACCCCTATACGGAGTCCACCTTTGACTTCCCAAAGCACATGTTGAAGCACCCGTCGCCGGCTCCATGATTCTTGCTGCCGTACTATTAAAACTGGGTGGATACGGAATGATACGAATAATAGTTATGCTAGAACCACTGACAAAAGAACTAAGCTACCCCTTTCTCATCTTCGCCCTCTGAGGGGTGATTATAACCGGCTCAATTTGCTTACGCCAAACCGATTTAAAATCTCTCATTGCTTATTCATCAGTTAGCCACATGGGCCTAGTTGTAGGGGGCATCCTCATTCAAACCCCCTGAGGATTCACAGGAGCCCTTATCCTTATGATTGCACACGGCCTAACATCCTCAGCCCTGTTCTGTCTGGCAAATACCAACTACGAACGAACGCACAGTCGAACCATAGTTCTAGCACGAGGACTACAAATGGCCCTCCCTCTAATAACAACATGATGATTTATTGCTAGCCTTGCTAATTTAGCCCTCCCCCCTTTACCTAACCTAATAGGAGAACTAATAATTATCACATCCTTATTTAACTGATCCTGATGAACCCTCGCACTAACAGGGGCTGGCACCCTAATTACTGCAGGTTACTCACTCTACATGTTTCTTATGACTCAACGCGGCCCACTTCCAGCCCACATTATTGCCCTAGACCCCTCCCACTCTCGAGAACATTTACTAATAGCCCTACACCTCCTCCCCCTAATCCTGCTAATCCTCAAACCCGAACTAATTTGAGGGTGGGCCGCTTGTAGGTATAGTTTAACCAAAACATTAGATTGTGATTCTAAAAATAGAGGTTAAAGCCCCCTTACCCACCGAGAGAGGCTCGCTAGCAACGAAGACTGCTAATCTTCGCCACCTTGGTTGAACCCCTGGGCTCACTCGAGCCGCTCCTAAAGGATAACAGCTCATCCGTTGGTCTTAGGAACCAAAAACTCTTGGTGCAAATCCAAGTAGCAGCTATGCACCCCACTTCCCTAATAATAACATCTAGCTTAATCATTATTTTCTTACTATTAGCGTACCCCGTATTCACAACCCTGACACCTCAGCCATCCGGAACCGATTGAGCCCTCTCCCAAGTTAAGACAGCAGTTAAACTAGCTTTCTTTACTAGCCTCCTCCCCCTAGGCCTTTTCCTCAACGAAGGAGCAGAAGTGATCATTACTAACTGAAATTGAATAAATACCCTAACATTTGATGTTAATATTAGCCTTAAATTTGACCACTACTCAATTATCTTTACTCCAGTCGCTCTATATGTAACATGATCAATTCTTGAATTTGCATCTTGATACATACATGCAGACCCCTACATGAACCGATTTTTCAAGTACCTTCTAGTCTTTCTAATTGCTATAATTACTCTAGTTACAGCAAACAATATATTCCAACTTTTTATTGGCTGAGAAGGGGTAGGCATTATGTCCTTCCTTCTCATCGGCTGATGATACGGACGAGCCGACGCAAACACTGCTGCCCTCCAGGCAGTTCTTTATAACCGAGTGGGAGATGTAGGACTTATTTTTGCCATAGCATGAATAGCCACAAACTTTAACTCCTGGGAAATACAACAAATATTTGCAACCGCCAAAGACTTTGACCTCACCTTCCCACTACTAGGACTGATTATTGCCGCTACCGGTAAATCAGCCCAATTTGGACTTCACCCGTGACTCCCCTCTGCTATAGAGGGTCCTACACCGGTCTCTGCCCTACTGCATTCCAGCACCATGGTCGTTGCAGGAATTTTTCTCCTAGTCCGACTAAGCCCCCTCATGGAACACAACCAAACTGCTTTAACCGTATGTTTATGCCTAGGCGCCCTAACCACCCTATTCACTGCTACCTGCGCCCTCACTCAAAATGACATTAAAAAAATCGTCGCATTCTCCACATCTAGCCAACTAGGCCTAATAATGGTCACCATCGGATTAAACCAGCCTCAACTTGCCTTCCTTCACATCTGCACGCACGCCTTCTTCAAGGCAATACTTTTCCTCTGCTCCGGTTCAATCATTCACAGCTTAAATGATGAACAAGACATTCGCAAAATAGGAGGAATACATCACCTCACCCCTTTCACATCCTCCTGCCTTACCATTGGTAGTTTAGCCCTAACAGGCACTCCATTTTTAGCAGGCTTCTTCTCCAAAGACGCCATCATTGAAGCACTAAACACATCACACCTTAACGCCTGAGCCCTGACCTTAACCATCTTAGCCACCTCTTTTACAGCCATTTACAGCCTCCGAGTAGTCTTCTTCGTTTCCATGGGCCACCCCCGATTCAACCCCATATCTCCTATTAACGAAAATAACCCAGCAGTAATTAATCCAATCAAACGACTAGCTTGAGGCAGCATTGTCGCTGGTCTCCTAATCACCTCAAGCATCATTCCCCTGAAAACACCTGTAATAACCATACCTCCTCTGCTCAAACTAGCTGCCCTGATTGTCACCATTCTAGGACTGCTAATTGCCCTAGAACTAGCATCTTTAACAAACAAACAATTCAAGCCCACTCCTCGACTAACCACTCACCACTTCTCCAACATACTAGGGTTTTTCCCAATGATCATCCATCGCCTTACCCCCAAACTAAACCTCACTCTCGGCCAAACAATCGCCAGTCAAATGATTGACCAAACCTGACTAGAAAAAACAGGGCCTAAAGCCATTATCTCCTCTAACATCCCTCTAGTCACCACAACAAGTAACACCCAACAAGGCATAATCAAAACCTACCTAACCCTGTTCCTCCTAACCCTCGCCCTTGCTACACTAGTATTTATCCTCTAGACTGCCCGAAGAGTACCCCGACTCAGTCCACGCGTCAACTCAAGCACTACAAATAAAGTTAAAAGCAACACCCAAGCACTAACAACCAACATTCCTCCTCCCAAAGAATATATAAGAGCAACTCCACCAGTATCCCCCCGAAGCATAGAAAACTCCCCAAGTTCATCCACAGGCACTCAAGAAACCTCGTATCATCCTCCCCAAAATAAACCAGACACTAAGGCTACACCAATCCCATAAACCAATATATAAGCTGCAACCGGTCGACTACCTCAACTCTCCGGGTAAGGCTCCGCAGCTAAAGCTGCCGAATACGCAAATACAACCAGCATCCCCCCTAAATAAATTAAAAACAGAATTAAAGATAGGAAAGGGCCCCCATGGCCCACCAATACCCCACATCCCATCCCCGCAACCACTACTAACCCTAAAGCCGCAAAATATGGGGAAGGATTAGAAGCAACTGCAACCAACCCTAACACTAGGCCAAACAAAAACAAAGACATAATATAAGTCATAATTCCCGCCAGGATTTTAACCAGGACTAATGGCTTGAAAAACCACCGTTGTTATTCAACTACAAGAACCCTAATGGCAAGCCTCCGAAAAACCCATCCACTTCTAAAAATCGCAAATGACGCATTAGTTGACCTTCCCGCACCCTCTAACATTTCAGTCTGATGAAACTTTGGATCTTTACTAGGCCTTTGCTTAATCATTCAAATTCTCACAGGACTATTTCTCGCCATACACTACACTTCAGATATCGCAACAGCTTTCTCTTCAGTGGCACACATTTGCCGAGATGTAAACTATGGCTGACTAATTCGAAACATACACGCCAATGGCGCATCTTTCTTCTTCATCTGCATTTACATGCACATCGGCCGAGGTTTGTACTACGGCTCATATCTCTACAAAGAGACATGAAACATCGGAGTAGTATTACTTCTTCTAGTTATAATAACTGCCTTCGTAGGTTATGTTCTCCCTTGAGGACAAATATCATTCTGAGGAGCCACCGTCATCACTAACCTCCTCTCCGCTGTGCCTTACATCGGAAACACCCTCGTCCAATGAATCTGAGGCGGCTTCTCAGTAGACAACGCTACCCTCACCCGCTTCTTCGCTTTCCACTTCCTCTTCCCGTTCATCATTGCAGCTGCAACAGTGATTCACCTACTTTTTCTCCATGAAACAGGCTCAAACAACCCACTCGGCCTTAACTCGGACGCAGACAAAGTCTCATTCCACCCATACTTCTCGTACAAAGACCTACTAGGGTTCGCAGCACTCCTCATCGCACTTACATCCTTAGCACTATTTTCCCCAAATCTCCTCGGCGACCCAGACAACTTCACCCCAGCCAACCCACTAGTAACCCCTCCTCACATCAAGCCTGAGTGATATTTCCTATTCGCGTACGCAATTCTTCGTTCCATCCCAAACAAGCTAGGAGGTGTCCTAGCCCTCTTATTCTCCATCCTCGTACTAATAGTTGTTCCCATCCTCCATACGTCAAAACAACGAAGCCTCACATTCCGCCCCGTCACCCAGTTTTTGTTCTGAGCCCTCGTCGCAGACGTCGCCATTCTCACCTGAATCGGAGGAATACCTGTAGAACATCCCTTCATCATCATTGGACAAGTCGCATCCTTCTTGTACTTCTTCCTCTTTCTAGTCCTAACGCCCTTAGCAGCCTGACTAGAAAACAAAGCCCTTGGATGATCTTGCACTAGTAGCTCAGCTTTAGAGCGCCGGTCTTGTAAACCGGATGCCGGAGGTTAAAATCCTCCCTACTGCTCAAAGAAAGGAGATTTTAACTCCTACCCCTAACTCCCAAAGCTAGGATTCTAAACTAAACTATTCTTTGCACATACATGCGTTTTTAAATGCATGTATGTACTTACACCATAAAACTATATTAACCATATCAATAGTATTCAAGTACATTAATGTTTTATCAACATAAATAGAACTTAAACATTCATATATCAACATATATACTAAGATATACATAAAGCATTAACTATATATTGTACATAATTGAAATAAAGACTGGCGAAACTTAAGACCTAACATAAACATCCATAAGTCAAGATATACCTTTACCCACCATCCCGTTAAGAATAAAATCTTAATGTAGTAAGAACCGACCATCAGTTGATTCCTTAATGCATACGTTTATTGAAGGTGAGGGACAACTATTGTGGGGGTTTCACTTAGTGAATTATTCCTGGCATTTGGTTCCTACTTCAGGGCCATGAATTGATTTATTCCCCACACTTTCATTGACGCTGGCATAAGTTAATGGTGGAGTACATACGACTCGTTACCCAGCAAGCCGGGCGTTCACTCCAGCGAGCAAGGGGTTCCTCTTTTTTGGTTTCCTTTCACTTGACATTTCAGAGTGCACACGGTAATAACTAACAAGGTTGAACATTTCCTTGCGCGCGAGGAAATAGTATTAATGGTGAAAAGATTTTGAATAAAGAACCACATACTTGGATATCAAGAGCATAAAGAATAGATATTTTATGAATATTTCTCCTAAGATATCTAAGATACCCCCTGGGGTTTTTGCGCGTAAACCCCCCTACCCCCCAATACTCCTGAGATCACTAACACTCCTGAAAACCCCCCGGAAACAGGAAAACCCCTAGTAGTATTTTTAAAGCCCAAAGTGTGTCTATTTACATTATTAAAATAATGTGCATA